GTTGAGAGGGTTGCCCAAAAGCAGTATATAAGGCGTACCCAGTAAAACTTACAAGTAAACCAGATAAAAAGATGGCAACTAGGGTTGCTGTTTCCATGATTATATAGTTTTAAGACATTATAAAGTTTTAAGACCACAATGGATCTATGATAAGATCATTTATTTACAACGGAATGGTATACAAAGTCAACAGATCTTACTGAATATAAAATATTATGGCTACACAAACCGTTGAAGGTAGTTCTAGATCTGGCCGCCCAAAACGAACTAATGCGGGGAGTTTATTGAAACCATTGAATTCAGAATATGGTAAAGTAGCTCCTGGGTGGGGAACTACTCCTTTGATGGGTCTCGCAATGGCTCTATTCGCGATATTCCTATCTATTATTTTGGAGATTTATAATTCTTCCATTTTACTGGATGGAATTTCAATGAATTAGATTCACAAGAACCATTAACTGGCTTTTTCAATACAAAGAGTGAAGCGTTTAGGTTTCTGATTTTTATCCCATTCTATTTTGGTAGTTTGACCGTGGAATTTCTTTGTTTCTGTATTTCCGGAATATGAGTGTGTGACTTGGTATAAATGATCCTATGGATAGTACAGAGAATGGGTCTGTCATCTTGATAGAGATGGTTTTACTTCGTCGGATATTCATTCTAGTATCTGGAGCACGGAATATATGAAATAGATTACTATTAGAACTATGATTCATACTTAAAAGTCAGACCTCGTGTCCGGACTTCAAAAAATTTTTTCAAAGAGTTAGAAGTTATAAATAGAAATTTTTTTATTCTTTCAAACTTTCGTTTATGCTTATTTTGATCAAAGGACAAAACAAAGGTTTCTTTGGTTTGGATTTTTAGTCATTATATCTATTCATTGAATAAGTGATGATCCAATGGTTCTTACTCAGGGAATTTTGGGACTTAGACTTAGTTTGAAAGGGTTTTATTGAATCATCGTGGTTTTAGTATGAATCTGAGGTTTTAATCAATTCATAGGGTCTTAACAAGAGAATTCCTATCAATAATAACGAAAACAGCAGTAAAGCCGCATTACATATAAATAACACCAAAGAAAATAGGTAAATAGAAGATTCAAGAGGCCTATAACGATCAATATATAGACGAATGAGCCGACTTGATTTTTTGGCATTATAACCACAAAGAAGAGCTTTCGGATTTTTATTCTTTAGTATCTTCAAAAAAAAATTGAATCATAAATCATAGAATTAATAAATTTCAAACTTTATATTACACACATCCGTTAGAACTAGTATTTGGGTGTTTCTGTTTGAGCCGTACGAGATGAAATTTTCATATACGGTTCTCCGGGGGGGTCCCCTTGATTTACCTATCTCAATAAAATCTATGATTGGTTCGAAGAACGTCTTGAGATTCAGGCAATTGCCGATGATATAACTAGTAAATATGTTCCTCCTCACGTCAACATATTTTATTGTCTAGGGGGAATTACGCTTACTTGTTTTTTAGTACAAGTAGCTACCGGGTTTGCTATGACTTTTTATTATCGTCCGACGGTTACGGAGGCCTTTGCTTCTGTTCAATATATAATGACTGAAGCTAATTTTGGTTGGTTAATCCGATCAGTTCATCGATGGTCGGCAAGTATGATGGTCCTAATGATGATCCTGCACGTATTTCGCGTGTATCTCACCGGCGGCTTTAAAAAACCTCGTGAATTGACTTGGGTTACAGGTGTGGTTTTGGGTGTATTGACCGCATCTTTTGGTGTAACTGGTTATTCCTTACCTCGGGACCAAATTGGTTATTGGGCAGTAAAAATTGTAACAGGCGTACCAGACGCTATTCCTGTAATAGGCTCGCCTCTGGTAGAGTTATTACGCGGAAGTGCTAGTGTAGGACAATCCACTTTGACTCGTTTTTATAGTTTACACACTTTTGTATTACCTCTTCTTACCGCCGTATTTATGTTAATGCACTTCCCAATGATACGTAAGCAAGGTATTTCTGGTCCTTTATAAAGAATATATACCATCTTGTAATCAATCATCTATCACTTGGGGTAGGAACACTAGTATTTCATTGCTACAAATATGGATTATTGAAAAAAAAATAAGACATGTATTGGGATATTTCTCTTCAACTCTACAAAAATGTATTATTTTTTTGACACTCATAGTTGAAGTGAATTTTCCGAAGATAAAATGGATTATGGGAGTGTGTGACTTGAACTATTGATCGGGCCTTGCAGATATATGTCCTTATCTATCTGCCACATTTGAATTCACAACAAAAAAATGTGTCTTTGTTCCAACCACCGCGTAAGCCCCATACAGAAGATAGGCCGGTTCGTTTGAAGAGAATCTTTTCTATGATCAGACCCGATCATGTCGTGTATGATATGAACAGGCTCCGTAAGATCCAGTAGAATAAGTGATTGGCATAATCCGGATTATGTTTTCTATATTTCACTTACTAAATAGTATAGAAATGTATTCATTTCCTCTGCATT